AAAAGCTTGATTCGAGGCGTCAGCAAAACACTGCCGTCTGTTCCAAAAACAAAAGCCCCTTAGCGCCCCGGGACGGGAGTGGGGGACGGCCCTACGCGCAGGCAGCAGCACCGGCTCTACGAAGTAAGAATCGAATCTTTCTGTTGGCTTTCCCAATTCAATTCATTCGTGAATAAGAATTTAAGGGCGTGAAGCGAGCGCTTCCAGCTGCTTCGCCTGCTTCTTATTATGGCGGCTATGTTGGCGTGGCGGAAATGAACGAAAAGCGATATTTGCTATTTTCAAATCGATTGATAGATAGCCTGATCTGTTCTGATAGATCGAAAGAGTAGGAATGGATAGAGAGGGAATCTATCAAAAAGAAGGTCCAATCCCCTATTTCTATCTATTGATGAGACAACTATCTATTCTGGATCCATCAGAAAGAAATCGAAATGTATCTGATGGAGTCTACATCGTACGTAGAGCGCCCAACTTAGGTTTCATTCCGTTCCGTCAGGGCCAGCTCAGTTCTCTTATCCATCGGTCCAATGCACTGGGCGCATCTCATGGAGGGAAAAGCAAAAATGGAGTTGTTCGCCGCCTCGACGCATTCCCTTCTCTCCCCGGCATCGTCCCACACAGAAAGAAAGAGCGCGGAGCCCCGGCCCGACCTGTAGGTCCGCTAACGTAAAGCGAGGAGTTGAGCCTGAACTGGCGAACCGAAGTCACTTTCGGAACCATACTTCCTACAGCTAACACGTGTCCAGTCCAGCGGGAACGAACGTGAGCTGCTATACCGAATCCCCCGCTGGCCATCGGGGACCGAGTGGTAAGGCCATGATCTGCAGGGGAACGGATCACTCATTCTTCCATTGGGGACAGGTGCACGAACGACAACTCCAAACGTCACACATCCGCCGCCTACCTACCGTTTAGGTGGCACCAGCGAGATCCAGCTAAGGTAAGGAACTTCGTGTCGCGGCTGCTCCACTCCGCAGCGGTCTCATGAACTGAACTTCGTTGCCTTCCCGCGCGCGAAGCGAATGGGCGCTGTGCCGTGGGTCAGTTTCGGGGCGGGGGGCGGAGAGAGACCAGAAGAATGATTCATTTGGATCGACGAGCCATTTCGTGAATCAATGGAATGTCTGTCTATCCATGAACAACATCTATTCTATCTGTATATCTAGGGGATCTCTCTATACATATATAAGTAATATATGGCATGATCGCCTAGCCGTAGCCGCATATCAGCTGCGCTCAATATGCGGGATTTCTGTTGGATCAGATCTTTCGCTTTGACGGAAGCTTTTGGACCTAGCGAAAAGGACTCAAAGCCTTCGCGCAAGCAAGCGCGAGAGAAGCAAGCAAAGTAGAAGCTTTGCCAGAAGAGAAGCAAGACGAGGAAGCGGAGCTGTCGTAGAAGCGGTAGCTTCCCCCGACCGACTACAATACAAGAGTCGCGACCTACTTTGATTAAAAAAAAGAAAGGCGAACGATTTGGCAACAAGCAAACGGCTTTCTATCATAGTTGCAAGGGGGGCTGTTCACTACAAGCTATCAGCGCTGTCTTAGATAATACAAGAGTCGCGACCTACTTTGATTAAAAAAAAGAAAGGCGAACGATTTGGCAACAAGCAAACGGCTTTCTATCATAGTTGCAAGGGGGGCTGTTCACTACAAGCTATCAGCGCTGTCTTAGATTGAACGGCAATAAGATAAGTCGACGTTCAATCTCTAAGGCGGGTTTCCGCTGAGAACGGAATAGTGTTCGTGTCCAAAGCAAAGCCCTAGTTCGCTGCTTTTCCCAGGCCGGAGAAGGGCTTATACTGCTCGCCTTTGTTTGATATGTTCATTCAGTACCAATACAAACTACAACTACACCAAAGTGGAAGGGCCACTATAGAAGCTAGAAGTAGCCTATGCAAAGAGCGCCTATGCAAGATACGGCCAAAAGTCTCGTGCAAGGCGCTCTTTGGATAGGTGTAGTTCCAGCAAGAAAACCACGACATAATCCAATTACCCTTTTTAATCTTAAGTAGGGGCCCGCCCGCCTACCAATCAAAGAGGCTGAGAGTAAGCGTAAGCTCACCCGTAAGCTCGAAGAGCTTTCTCCGCCAGAGAGAGTGGAGAAGGGGAGAACTCGTCGTAGAAGCTTCGCTTCCGGGACGAAGCCAAGCCTAAAAAAAAATCGACTTGGCGCAGGAGGCCAAGCATTCTGGGCTGGAAGGAGGCAAGCAAATGAAGGGAGGCATTACGGGCCGACTACAAAAAGCAAAGCTTCGTAGACTCGACAAGTCGCTTATAGAATGCCGACTACTAAGTTCAGTTCAGTAAGGGGGGAGGGAAGCGAAGCTAAGCGAGCTTTAGTTGGCCGACCACTACATAAGCCGCTGGCGGAGAAAGCTCTTCGAGCTTCCCTTCATTCGCTTCGCGGGAGCCGCACAGCACATAGCTGGAAGTCAGAGGGCCCGTACTACCTGCCTAACCCTTCGCTCCGAGGGACCGTAGATCGGAAAGCGCCTTCTAAACCACTCGGCAGAAGGGAAGGGGCCTATGTATTTGCATGACCCCTGCAGATTTGACTCTACCTACACCCTGAGCCAATCCCCTAGCGGTCCTGCCACCACGCCGCAGAACGGGAGCTCGTGTGGAACTTTTTCTTTCTGGCGTAACAGCGGTGGAACGTAACACAATATTACGGCCGCGTAGCATAGGGGCCTACGGTACGGGGAACTCGGCAAAAAAAAAAATATGACACCCGAAGGGCCCGGCACGCACAATCCTATCCGAGTTTACCCCGTCATTGCACTTCGGACAGCCGTCCGTAGCATCATAAGGAGCACCCCCCTTTCGAGGTACCAAAATGGTACGGTACATAGGAGGTTGGTCTTTCTCAACGTGGTGTATAGCACGAAAAACCTTTCGATACAAGATAGGACCGTTCACATGAAAGAAGAGCTTAAATCTTTTCTTGTCTTCTTTCTCTCTTTCTCGAGGGGGGAACATTAGTTCGTTCTCTCTTTCTCGAGGGGGGAACATTCGGGCGCATTTCTAAAAATCCTCCACTGCATCCAGGATCACAAGTCGAACGCTAAGCAGGGGCAGGGAAGCTGCGAGTTCCGCAACAAAAGTGAAGCGAGCCTATCAGAGAAAGCCGTTGCGCGCTAGTAGTAGTAGCGCGTAGCGCGCAGCCGTTTTCTTGCTTCTTCGGGAGACTTTAGATTCTAGTTCCGTTCCGTCAGGGCTACGTTTGCGGGGTTGTTCTTGCCTACCTAGCTAGCCCTTCCTTCAGCATCAAAGTGCTAGCTGTAGCGCGCTGGCGCGCGTACTCTTCTGTGGAGTCGCACTCCACGAGCCCTGTCTTCCCTCCAACGACTAGCTCCCGTTTCTTGTTCCGGTCCGACAACGAGGACGCTGCCCTGCCCTTCTCCTGCCGTGGAAGGACTGTAGCCTGTGGTGTGGTCCAACCCATGGGCGGAGTCGCCCTCACTCCCCCCATTGCTCAGTGCTCCCTGCAGCTTCGCTGGGCTTTACCCGTCCCCGGCGTGGACGCGGGCTTCTATAAGAGAATGAGAAGCTCTCTTAACAAGAAAACGCGAACCGCGCGGAGCCCACCCGAGTTCGTTTTCTGCCGCCACTGGCCGGCCGCTGGGGAAACACAGCCCGGCCCCCTCTCGGGAAACGGGGGTGGGGGTCCAACAAGCACTTGCTGCAGAGGGGCCCGCAAGCACCCGCCCCTTCTTCTTCAGTAAAGCCGACCTCTTTTTCGCCAGTGCTGACGCAGTGCGCACGTAGATAAGGAAAGAAAAATCCCAGTGGGGGGGGGAATGGGGGCGGGTGCCTTTCTTTTATGGCCTAAACACCTATTTGTCAGCCGTGGGGAACTACTGCTCGGTCAGGGGGAGGGGAAAGACTTGGGCCTACCTATCCCGATAGGACCCCATAAAGGAACGGGAGCTGTTGAGAGGTTCCATATTGCCGAGCCGAAGGGCAGCACTTCTGTACGTGATCGTAGTATGTCACGTCGTCTCGTCCCCGCTGCATCGAAGAGTACCTATGCACTATGTTCCGGTTCACTGATAAGGAAGATAGAGTTGGGGTGGGGGTCTACGATGTGATACTCAAGTATGACCCGGGGAGATACATGCTAACTATGGGTAGGAAGCTTTAAACATTATTTAAAAAATGTCGGGGGGTAAAAGAGATCTTATACTACCATCGATCCGACAGAGCGGAACGACCAGAAAAAGAAGTGAAGTTAGAAAGCCGTATGATAGGTGGTAACTATCTTGTACGGTTCGGGGGGTAATCGGCGTACTCCGATCAGTGGGGGGGAATCTTTGGCTCTATCGAACATACAGGGAATTGGAGGTAGCATTCCACCGATGTCAAGTCATGGACCGGTTCCTCCAGCCCTTTTTCTATGTGTTGGTGTTCTATATGACCGACATAAGACTCGACTTGCTAGATATTACGGAGGTTCAGTGAGCACCATGCCGAATCTCTCTACCATTTCCTTCTCTTCCACTTTGGCCAATATGAGTTCACCTGGTACTAGCAGCTTTATCGGGGAATTTCTCATCTTAGTAGGAGCTTTCCAAAGAAATAGCTTAGTAGCCACATTAGCAGCGCTTGGGATGATTTTAGGCGCGGCGTATTCCCTTTGGCTATATAATCGTGTGGTTTCTGGAAATTTAAAACCCGATTTCCTCCATAAATTCTCCGATCCAAATGGCAGAGAAGTTTCCATATTTATACCTTTTATTGTTGGAGGGGCGACCGTCCGTTGAACTACCAAAGAAAAAAGGGTAACCAATGTGATCATTACATTGTAGGTTCTTGCGATGGGACGGATGCGACTTCCCTCATAAGTAATGGGTGGCATAGCCCGTTGCAGAAGTCCCCCCTTTTTTTGATCCATTTCTTTTTTGAGTCTTTAGGGAGCAAACTACTACGCAAACTACGGATGCTGACGGAACTACATGAGAAGAAGCGCATACTTAGGGCCAGCAAGAAAACGTATGCGCGTTAGCGCAACGGCTTTCGCTTAAAAGCGCCTTGCTTGTTGTAGTGACTTAGATAGAATTCCGTACCGTTAGAGTGGGGATGCTGACGGAACTACATGAGAAGAAGCGCATACTTAGGGCCAGCAAGAAAACGTATGCGCGTTAGCGCAACGGCTTTCGCTTAAAAGCGCCTTGCTTGTTGTAGTGACTTAGATAGAATTCCGTACCGTTAGAGTGGAATGTAGTTCCGTCAGGGCTACGTTTGCTCTTGGCGCCTTGACGGAACGGAACTAACATCTAAGCGCCTACTAAGCTGGGTTGTTCTGGCCCCCGGGGCGCAGGAGCGCACTGGAGTTTTCTGCGCTGGGACCGAGAGAAAGAAAGGACGGGGGGCGACCATGCATGGCACTTCTCGACCGTGTCTCCGAGGGACAGTTGAACGAGCGACTCATGAATGCTGCCGGGTCGTACGAGCCAATAACTCGAACGCGTTCGGTCTGTTTTTTGAGCAAGAATCACAGCGTTACCTTACCTTCACCATGATAAGGACTCCAAGTTCTTATGGCAGAGCACGAGGAGATTTATCATCAATATGATGATGGGAATGGAAACAAGAAGCACGACCGGGGTCTTCGTGGTCCGAGATAATACTTACATCAGTAACAGTAACGTAAGCATGAGACTTTTTGGTAGTACCGGTGAACCAGATGGCCGCGGCGATGGAATCTGGGACGGAAGACTCGTAGTATCTCTCTAGATCTGGCAAAAGCGAAAGAGGGCCTAACGTAATTCGAATGGGGGCTGACCGCTGAGCCCACTCTGGCCTCGCAGGGCGGGCCTTGTGGGTGCGAGCTGGAGCTGCCATAGCTTATGGCTAGAGCAATGGGAGGGGGACCCGGCAGAGAGAACAGTAAGGATAACGAGCGCTCCGCCCGCCAAGCGGGCGGCAGGAGCAGCGGGCAAGTGCTTGGTAGGCCAACAGCCCTGTGAACCGGGTGGGGCACTCGACGAAAGGGGGGCACACTACACTGAGCAAGTACGATAAATTGGCCCCGCTCCGCTTTCTTAAAAGCTAGGACCACTACGGGAGGTCAAACCAAGGACCTATGGAAGTCGGGGCTCGTCCCCGGTCAATATTTGATCAAACAATAGGGGGCCGTAGTACTGACCTCTCTTTTTATTGATTCAATACAATAGGGGAAAAGAGAGTACTGTTCCCTACCGAGACAACAGACACTCTCAACGGATCCTCCGCGCGCTGGGCATACCTCTTCCGTGCGTCTTTCTCGTGGCGGGAACAGAACAACAGGGAAAGACCCGGCCGACCTGCCCAGGGCTCGAGGGCGAGCCATACGAGAGTGAGTCGAAAGGCTGGAGTTTCCGTATTTCAGTTTCATTCCGTTCCGTCAGGTTCGGGCCCCTCTCGATCTTTTTCGTATATATAAGGGAAGGGGGAAGGAGTCTAAATCAATGGAAATTAATGAACCATCATTGATGGACGTTGCACATGACACGATCAATTAAGGTCCGGCGCTAATAGAAGTTGCTTACTCTCCTAGTAGCGAAGGAAAAGGGCAGGGCTTTTCATAATTTTATTATCTTCTTCTATAGTGGGCGGGTCTCATTAGATCTATGCCGGCCGTCGGAATCAAACGAAGGTCGAAGGACCATTCGATTCATTAAGGGGCATAGATCTAGGCCTATTTGTTCGGTCAATCACCAAAGGCGGGGGGAACCACTATGGACCCCCCGGCCTCGATTCTTTTGCATAGTCCGGGGGCCGGCCGCGGCAGAGCAGCGGGGCATAGCGGCGCCCTCGCCTGGCGCCATTCCCGGACCTAGCAGCAGACGGGCGGGCCTGAATTCAGACCGGACCAGACTCTTCTTTGTTTGAGCTGCTCCCACGCACGCAGACCGGAAGATCTCTGTTGTCCTGGACTGGACAAGTACGTAGAGATCTTCGTGGGACCGGGGAGGGAGTCTCAATCGATCTTTTCTAGGATTCCTTATCACGCCACGCACGGAGATCTTTCCATTGATAGATAAGAGGGCTCCCCCCTTGAACAGACTCTTAAAGGTTAGGTTACTACCTGCCTCTACGGAAGAGGTGTACTTTGTACCGCCCGGAGGTCATATAGATCGGAACCCGGAGCGATAAGAACTACAACAGCCCTACCCACAGCTACAACTACTGGCGCTTCAAAAGGCTTAGATTCTAAGGGCGCTACTGAAAGACTATGGGTGTAAGCCCCGAAAGCCTTTGGTACTTCGGTAGGGCTGGACGGCTTTGTTTGCCCCAGCTTGGCGAATCGCATCCCCGCGCAACGACATTGCATTGTGCGCCCCTTACCGTTCTCGCTCAGTGTTTGCAACGGCTGGGAAGCCAGTCGTAGAAGCGAAGCCTATCGCCACGCCGACCATAAAATACGAGATTGGCCCCCTCCTTCTTTCTCAAAGATTTGATGGTGAAATTTTTGATTTGCCTGTTCCTAGTCGTCATGGGAAAGAAAGGCAGAAATAAGAAAGATATTATTCCCTGAGAGCTTGTCCAGTACCACCAGTACCATAAATTCATCTCCTTCGCCCGCACGCGATAGCTCTACCTGGCGCTGGCGTGCCGCCTTGCATGCAAGCGCTATTGGCGGCAATAAATAGCTCACTGAGCGATGATTGATGCAGTCAGTCAGTGCCCTCGATTGTTCCAGAGAGAAGGATCATGGCGCCCCAGAACCGTGACATCCAGCAGCAGCATCTCCTTGCGTGCGAGAGACTTACTTCTATGCCAGCCGTTATTCCCGGCTCTGTTATGAAAGAAAGCGGCAGCTAAAGCAAATCGAAAGCTTAGTTGCTTGCTTTTTGCTTCTGATTCTTAGCCAACCAACCACTTGGTACCAAGCAACCGGTTAGCTGTTGCGCTTTCAAAGTAGAAGAGTGGTCTCTTAGAAGTGGTAGTGTAAGAAGCGCGCTATCCTCTTTGTCTTGAAAGAAAGTTAGTAAGCGTAGCGAAGCGTATACGTTAGGTAAGTAAGCGGCGTAATAAGCCGGCCTTTTCAGAAAGAAAGTCCCCAATGGAACTAGAAATAAAAACAAGTAATCGGACTTGTCCCGGAATAGAACATATGATTGAATGAAGTGGCTGGCGTGGCGAGAAAAAGAAGTGGTTGGTCCCATGCACCATGCCTGCTGCCTGCTCTTGTCATGCAGGCTCCCCACGCTGAATAACATGGGGGCTGTTTGCCTATAGCAAAGATGGGGAACACCTGCTCGCTGACCCCTCTCTTCCTATGGACGACCAAAAACAGGGTGCTCCCTATTACTCATCTATAGGGCGTATAAGACTGGATTTGCGGCAGTCAAGGTCTGTATAAGCGATAAAATTGGCGGCCCTGCCCTTGTACCTGTTCTAGTTCTTGCAGGGCTCCTGTTCCATCTAAGCGGGAGCAGGGTTCGACTGAAGGAAGGGCAACCGTTCAGAATGCAAGGCGTGTGTGGAAGCGAGCAGGCAGGAATGAAGGCTGCGAACGATACACTTAATTTACCACCTGGTGTAGTGGTGCTTCGACCACATAAATCAGGAATATAGAAATCCAAATTCGATGAGAAATAGGAAGCCTGATGGAACTACACCTATGCTAAAGTAGCGCTACTCTCCCTATCGGTCGAGGCTTACAGCTCCTGCGCGATACGGATGCTGACTACACGTAATGAGAAAAAGAAAGCATACTTAGGGCCAGCAAGAAAACGTATGCGCGTTAGCGCAACGACTACACCTATAAATAAATATAAAGAAGCTTGTTCTTTGAGCCGTATCTTGCAGCCTTGGAACTTTATTCACGTAAGTGGAAGGAAGAATGCATGAACCACGGCAGAGGAGAAAGGACTGATCACCTGCCGATCTTTGATCCAACAAAACTATATATACCAGAAGAATGGGATACAGATTGACCGGCACAAAAGCCATCTCTATCAATCTACGCTCATTGATGAGACGGCGACATAGAGAAGAAAGTATACCGACCGAAGATACATACGGTAGGTGGGATCGAGGATGGAATCGAATAGCGAATGCACTTGCGGTTAAGACAGGTCCTGCATCTCCTACCTAATGCAATTGACCGACCCGGCATCTCTTTCGCCAGAGCTGATACACTACTGGTCTGGTTGGTTGAAAAAAAAGACTACACTTGGAGTGAACGAGCGCTGCGGTAACGAGCCGTAAGAAAGAAGGGCATTCCTTCCGCCGTCGAGATAGATAGACGTCCAATCCTGCAGCAGCTAGTTGCTCGGTCTGTCTGATCTCACACTTCAATAAACCCCTTCGTACTTCGATCCAATCAATCGATCGATCAAGAGGCTAATCTCTTTTGTTTGGGCCGGTAGCTAAAAGAAAGTCCCCGCTTTCTCTGGAACAAGGGAAGGGCAGCATAGCATTAGCTTCAATTGAACAAGCTCCACCTTGAAAAAGAAAGGTGGTAGGCCGAAGAACCGTTGAACGCTTCAACTTGGCCACTGAAGAGGGCGAAGGCTGGGCGAGAGACTGGGCCAACTTACTGCTTACTGCCATGGTTTAAGCTTTAGGCTCCATAGACGGAACTATGTATTAGGTATTAGGGAGGGGAGGACACCACTCAGCACCTAAGGTGGGGTTCAATGCCTAACAAAAACGGCAAAAAAAAGGGGGGGGCGCACGAAAGAGATGTGTGGCTGAGGGGAGGAGATAAAGAACGCATGCATGGAGATTCTTTCTGTCGGAGGTTCGAGAATCTATGAAAGGACATTAAATGAAAGGCTAAGGAAGAATTCCAGGAAGTAAATTACTGAGAGAAGTGGTGATCTCGTCTTGCTTGCTAGGAGAGAGGAAGCTTCCGGACCACCTTTTCCAGCCAGATAGCGAGCGATCACTCAGCAATGATACCGCCGGCCGGGAATGAGTACCTATCCCTTACGGGAATCGAACCCGTGTCTTCGACATGAAAAGACGATGTCCTAACCACTGGACGAAAGGGACCAAA